AGAAGGAGGTATCAGCAACAACTGGTTTTATTGCGGGACAGCTCATGATGTTCATATCGATCTATTATGCGCCTCTGCATCTAGCATTGGGTAGACCTCATACAATAACTGTCCTAGTTCTACCGTATCTTTTGTTTCATTTCTTCTGGAACAATCATAAAAACTTTTTTGATTATGGATCTACTACCAGAAATTCAATGCGTAATCTCAGCATTCAATGTGTATTCCTGAATAATCTAATCTTTCAATTATTCAACCATTTCATTTTACCAAGTTCCACGTTAGCCAGATTAGTCAACATTTATATGTTTCGATGCAACAACAAGATTTTATTTTTAACAAGTAGTTTTGTTGGTTGGTTAATTGGTCACATTTTATTCATGAAATGGGTTGGATTGGTATTATTCTGGATACGGCAAAATAATTCTATTCGATCTAATAAGTATCTTGTGTCAGAATTGAGAAATTCTATGGCTCGAATCTTTAGTATTCTCTTATTTATCACCTGTGTTTACTATTTAGGCAGAATGCCGTCGCCTATTGTCACTAAGAAACTGAAAGAGAAAGAAACCTCAGAAACGGAAGAAGGGGGAGAAAGAAAGGAAGAAAGCGATGTAGAAACAACTTACGAAATGAAGGAGACTCAACAGGAACAAGAGGGATCCACCGAAGAAAACCCTTTCCTTTGTTCGGAAGAAAAGGAGGATCTGGAGACCCATCAAGAGAATTGGGAATTGGGAAGACTGAAAGAAGAGAAAAAGAAAAGAATGAATAAAAAGATTGAAAAAGCTTTTGTCTCTTTTCTTTTCGATTATAAACGATGGAATCGTCCATTACGATATATAAAAAATGATAAATTAGAAAATGCTTTACGTAATGAAATGTCACAATCTTTTTTTTTTACATGTACAAGTGATGGGAAACAAAGAATCTCCTTTACATATCCCCCCAGTTTATCGACTTTTTCTGAAATGCTAGAACGAAGAATTTCTTTGTACATAATAGAAAAACTATATGACAAAGATCTTTATAATTCTTGGATTTATACTAATGAAAAAAAAAAGTGCAATTTGAACAATGAATTGAGAAGCCGAATCAAAATTATAGAAAAAAAGGAGAGATTCCCTAATCTGGATATGCTTGAAAAAAGAATCATATTATGTGATGATGAAAAAAAAAAAAAATGCTTGTCAAAAGCATATGATCCTTTTTTCAACGGACCATATCGAGGAACGAGAAAAAGATCAGATTCACGTGCAATCATGAATACTTATACAGATAGAGAAGATTTAGTAGAATTCTTTTTTATAAATAAGATTCACGATCTACTTCTTAATGATTCCGTAGAACTTCACCATCAATCATTTTTGAATTGTACTGAAGAAAAAGGAATTGATTCAGAAAGTAAAAAAAAATATTTGCAATTTGTATTTAATGTAATTACAACACATACAAAAGATCAAAAAAAAATGAAAGAAAAATCTATTGGAATTAGAATAGAAGAGATCAGTAAAAAGGTCTCCCGATGGTCATACAAATTAACCGAGAATTTGGGAGAAGAGGAAGAAGAAGATGAAGAAGAATTGGAAGAATTGGAGGATGAATATTACGATATTCATTCAAGAAGAGCCAAACGTGTGATAATTTATAACGATAATGATCAGAATACCAATTCTATTTCTAATGATCAAAATGATGATCAAACGGAAGAGGGGGAGGTGGCTTTGATACGTTACTCACAACAATCGGATTTTCGTCGCAATCTAATCAAAGGATCTATGCGCGCTCAAAGACGTAAAACAGTTATTTTAGGCCTATTTCAAGTAAACGTACATTCCCCGCTTTTTTTGGATCGTCTAGACAAAACATATTTTTTTTCGTCTTTTGATATCAACAAAATGAAGAATCTAATTTTTAGGAATTGGATGGACAGAGAACAAGAATCAGAATTAAAGATTTTCTATTTTGAAAATGAAGACAAAAAAGAAGAAAAGGAAAAAGAGGAAAAAAAATATAAAAAAGAACAGACAAGAATATCAGAAGCTTGGGATGTCTTTATATTTACTCAAGTAATAAGAAGTTTGATGTTAGTAACCCAAGCTTTTCTTAGAAAATACATTATATTGCCTTCATTAATAATAGCCAAAAATCTTTTCCGTATGTTATTATTCCAAATTCCCGAGTGGGGCGAGGATTTTAAGGAATGGAATAGAGAAATGCATATTAAATGTACCTATAATGGTGTTCAATTATCAGAAAAAGAATTTCCCCAAGGTTGGTTAATAAACGGTATTCAGATAAAGATTCTATATCCTTTCTGTCTAAAACCTTGGAGAAAATCTAAGGCACGATCTCATTATATAGATATAATGAAAAAAAAAGAGAAAAAAACAAATTTTTGTTTTTTAACAGTCTGGGGACTGGAAGCGGAACTTCCCTTTGGTTCTCCCCGAAAACGACCTTTTTTTTTTGAACCTATTTATAAAGAACTCCAAAAAAGAAAAAAAAAGGTGAAAAAGAGATTTTTACAAGTTCTAAAATCTTTAAATAAAAAAAGTAAATACTTTATAAAAGTTAGAAAAGAAGAAACAAAAGGAGTCATCAAAATAGTTAGAGTTATCAACCTAATAATGAAAAAACTGGAGAATCAAAATAATAAATTTGAATTGAGGAAAGAAAAAGTATATGAACCGAACGAAAACAAAAGATATTTTAAAAGAAATAATAAGATTCTTCACGAATCGTCCGTTCTAATTCGAACGACGAATCAGTTAAATTATTCACTAATAGAAAGAAGAATGAAAGATCTTTCTGATAAGACAATCAAAATAAGGAATCAAATTGAACGAACAGCAAAAGACAAGAAAAAAAAAGAAAAAGTTATAATTTATGATAAGGATTTCTCGGTATCACAGAAACATATTTTGAAAATATTAAAAAGTAAAAATATCCGATTAATGCGTAAATCACACTACTTTATCAAATCATTCATTGAAAAAATATACATAGATATTTTGCTATGTACCATTACCATTTCTAAAATAAATGCACAACTTTTCTTTGAATCAACAAAAAAGATCTTTAATAAATCCATTTACAACAATGAAATAAATCAAGAACAAGAAGGAATTGATGAAACAAATCAAAATAGAATGAATTTTCTTTTAACTATAAAGAAATTGTTATCAAATACTGATAATACTAAGAATAGCAATCAAAATTCCAATACTTATTTGAACTTATCTTCCCTGTCCCAAGCATATGTTTTTTACAAAATATCACAAAATCAATTACTTAATAAGTATCAATTGAAACATGTACTTAAATATCAAGGGAGCTATCCTTTTTTTAAGGATAATCTAAAAGACTATTGTATGATATACGGAATATTTAATTATAAATCAAGACATAATAAAATTCATACGTATGTAATGAACGAATGGAAAAACTGGTTAAAAGGTCATTATCAATACGATTTATCTCAAAAAAAAAGGTCTCGATTTGTACCTAAAGAATGGTGGAATAGAATCAATAAACATCGTATGAATCAAAACAAAGAATCAAACCAATTTGATTTATATAAAAAATACCAATTCATTTATTCCATGAAAAAGAATGACTATGCAGCGAATTCATTTATGAGTCAAAAAGAAAAATGGAAAAAACATTACAGATATGATCTTTTATCATATAAATACATAAGACTCCCTAATTTATACATTTATGGATCAACATTAGAAAGAAATGGGGACAAAGAAATTCCATATCATTTAAATACATCGAAACCTGAATCATTTTATGTATTGGTAAGTATAACTAGCAATGATTATCTAGAAAAAAAATATCCTATTGATAGGAATAGTAATTTGGATCGAAAATATTTTGATTGTAGAATTCTTCATCTTTCTCTTTGTTTTATAAAAAATATTGAGATCTGGACCAATGCACATATTGGCATCAAGATTCAGAAAAATACTAAGACTGAAATTAACAATTTAAAAAAAATGGATAAAAAAGATCTTTTTTATCCTACAATTCATCCAGAGATCAAACCATGCAATCAAAAGAGTTTCTTTTTTGATTGCATGGGAATGAATAAAGAAAGGTTATATGATACCGCATCAAATCATGATACTATATCCAATCTAGAAACTTGGTTCTTCCCAGAATTTATGCTACTTTTTGATGTATATAAAATTCAACCTTGGATCATACCAATCAAATCACTCTTTTTTCATTTTTATATAAATAAAAAAAGTAAAAACATTAACGTAAATCAAAATAAATTCTATAATAAAAAAAAAGATAAAAAAGCTGTTGAAGAAGATTACACAATATTCGAAATAAAAAAGGATATAAAAAAAGAACAATATAAGAGCAATAATGAAATAGAACTAGATCTCTTTTTGAAAAAATATTTCCTTTTTCAACTAAGATGGGCTGATCCCTTGAATAAGAAAATAATGAAAAATATCAGGGTATATTGTCTCCTACTTAGACTGATAAATCCAAAGGAAATTGCGATATCTTCGATTCAAAGAGGTGAAATAAATCTAGATGAAATGCTGATTCAAAAGAATCTAGTTCTTGCAGAATTGATAAGAAAGGGAATATTGATTATTGAATCAATTTGTCTATCTATACGAAGGGACGAAAAATCTATTATATATCAAACTATGGATATTTCATTGGTCAATAATAAGAAGCACCAAACAACTCAAAAATACACAAAAAAAAGATATATTGAGAAAGGGTTTTTTGAAAAATCCATTGCACGACACAGCAACATATTTTTGAATAGAGACAAAAATCATTATGATTTACTTGTTCCTGAAAATATTTTATCTCCCAGACGTCGTAGAGAATTTCGAATTCGAATTTGTTTCAATTCTCGGAATTTTAATGTTGTGAATAGAAATCAAAGATTTTGCAATGAAAACAAAATAAGAAACTGTGGGCAATTTTTGAATGAGGACAAACTTATTAATACAGATAAAAAAAATCTCATTAAATTCAAATTGTTTCTTTGGCCCAATTATCGATTAGAAGATGTAGCTTGTATAAATCGCTATTGGTTTGATACCAATAACAGCAGTCGTTTCAGTATGTCAAGAATACATATGTATTCACAATTTAGAATGAATTCAATTCCAATTTCCAATGGAAAAATGAAAAAATAAATTATAGTGGATTTCCTACATATCGTGTAACATATTTGGTAGATGAAAACCAACACTGTGTAATATTCTAATACATGATGCTGATTTCATAGTGTATCAATTTTAACTAGGAAGAGCGGAATCCTTTTAAGTAAAAATAAATTGTTTTCTTTCGTGAATACATATATGTTTTGTATATTATGTTTTGTATATTTGATCCAAATATACAAAACATAATATACATAAATAAAAAACAAAGTAGTATATTAATGAATTTCAATTTTGATGTATACTAGATGAAAATAACTGGCATAATAAATATTATTATTTTTACTGATCGGTAAAATTCACAGAAAAGAAAAATAGAAATCTTAATTTATGGTCAAAAATTCATTCATCTCAGTTATTACACAAGAAGAAAAAGAAGAAAATAGTGGGTCTGTTGAATTTCAAGTATTCCATTTCACCAGTAAGATACGGAGACTTACTTCACATTTAGAATTGCACAAAAGAGATTTTTTATCGCAAAGGGGTCTACGAATAATTCTGGGAAAACGTCAACGATTATTGACTTATTTGTCAAAGAAAAATAAAGTGCGTTATAAGAAATTAATGGATCAGTTAGATATTCGGGAACCAAAAACTCGTTAATTAAAATTTCATTTCTTCTTTGAGTTTCTTATTATCCTTGTTCTTTTTTATTTTTTTTTATATTTTTCATTTTAAGAAATTCATGAAATAATGAATTAAGGAAAAAAAGATGACTGTACCGGCTACAAAAAAAGATTTTTTAATAGTCAATATGGGTCCTCACCACCCATCAATGCATGGTGTTCTTCGGCTGATCGTTACTCTAGATGGTGAAGATGTTATTGACTGTGAACCTATATTGGGCTATTTACACAGAGGAATGGAAAAAATAGCGGAGAACCGAACAATTATACAATATTTGCCTTATGTAACACGTTGGGATTATTTAGCTACTATGTTCACAGAAGCAATAACAGTAAATGCACCAGAACGATTGGAAAGTGTTCAAGTGCCTAAAAGGGCCAGTTATATCAGAGTTATTATGCTGGAGCTGAGCCGTATAGCTTCCCATTTGTTATGGCTTGGCCCTTTTATGGCCGATATTGGTGCACAGACTCCCTTTTTCTATATTTTAAAAGAGAGGGAATTAATATATGATCTATTCGAAGCCGCCACAGGTATGCGGATGATGCATAATTATTTCCGCATCGGAGGAGTAGCTGCGGATTTACCTTATGGATGGATAGATAAATGTTTTGATTTCTGTGATTATTTTTTAACAGAAGTTGTTGAGTATCAAAAACTCATTACGCGAAATCCCATTTTTTTGGAACGAGTTGAAGGAGTGGGCATTATTGGTGGGGAAGAGACAATAAATTGGGGTTTATCAGGACCAATGCTACGAGCTTCTGGAATACAATGGGATCTTCGTAAAGTTGATCGCTATGAGTGTTACAATAAATTTGATTGGGAAGTCAAATGGCAAAAAGAAGGCGATACATTAGCTCGTTATTTAGTAAGAATTGGTGAAATGCAAGAATCTATAAAAATCATTCAACAGGCTCTAGAAGGAATTCCTGGAGGACCTTATGAAAATTTAGAAAACCGACGTTTTCATAGGACAAAAAATTCCGAATGGAATAATTTTGAATATAGATTTATTACTAAAAAACTTTCACCCAATTTTGAATTGTTAAAACAAGAACTTTATGTAAGGGTAGAGGCTCCAAAAGGAGAATTAGGAATTTATTTAATAGGAGATAATAGTGTTTTCCCCTGGAGATGGAAAATTCGTCCACCCGGTTTCATCAATTTGCAAATTCTTCCCCAGCTAGTTAAAAGAATGAAACTGGCTGATATCATGACGATACTAGGTAGTATAGATATCATTATGGGAGAAGTTGATCGTTGAAATGATAATTGATACAACAGAAGTACAAACTATTAATTCTTTTTCTAGATTAGAATCCTTAAAAGAAGTATATGGACTCATATGGATTTTTGTCCCCATTTTAACCCTTGTCTTAGGAATCACAATGGGGGTATTAGTCATTGTGTGGTTAGAAAGAAAAATATCTGCAGCAATACAACAACGTATTGGACCTGAATATGCCGGCCCATTAGGAATTCTTCAAGCTTTAGCGGATGGGACCAAACTACTTTTGAAGGAGAATATTCTTCCGTCTAGAGGTAATATTCGCTTATTTAAGGTCGGACCCTCTATAGGGTTTATATCAATCCTACTAAGTTATTTAGTAATTCCTTTTGGATATCACCTTGTTTTAGCTGATCTCAGTATAGGTGTTTTTTTATGGATTGCCTTTTCAAGTATTGTCCCTATTGGTCTTCTTATGTCAGGATATGGATCAAATAATAAGTATTCCTTTTCAGGCGGTCTACGAGCTGTAGCTCAATCAATTAGTTATGAAATACCATTAACTCTATGTGTGTTAGCAATATCTCTACGTGCGATTCGTTAGAACATGAACTTTTTTCTCTTTTTATCTCTTTTCTAGAAAAGAGATAAGAAATGAATTTAAATACAATAAAATAGAGATATAATTCAATAAAATTGAGATATAATTCAATATGTAAATATGAATATGAACGAAAAGAATAAAAAAGAATCTTTTTTTATTAATTTCTTTATTTCATTTATAAACTTTATACTTTCTAAAGTAAGTGAAGATAAAGAAATTGAATGTCTTGAATAAATATCTTCATCTTTTTTATTAAAAATCTCAGTTCGATGAGTTAAACCAGATAGTTATATGAGTGAAAAAAAACTGCTCCTCAATTTGCAGTAAAACAATAAAAATCTCATTCCCTAGGTACAAGAAGAAATTTGAAGTAAACATAAGTTGTTTACCCCAAGATTGAGATTATTTTCTTAGTCGTCATATCTTGAAGCGGATGCAAAAGATCAACTGTATTTATTACTATACTGGGGATCAATCAAAAAGAAGTGGGCAGTTAGGAACACCAAAGTACGCAAAGGATGAGTAATGAAAATAATGTAAGGTATCAAAGGTATCAAAAAAAGTTATTTTTGCATAAAACTTTCCATAAAACGAATCATAATAAGGGCTTGGAATTGGTAGAAATGATCAAGCAGTACTTTCCCACGATTCCGATCTAGAGTATGCTACTATTCGCTGATTAAATAAATGACTATCAAGAACGAATTAATCCTTTATTTTCTTGACTTTTTTTTTTAGTTTTCAGAAGAAAGAACAGGAACAAGACAAATAGAATGCAATACGATAATATAATAAAAAATATAATAAAATAAAGAATAAAACGGGAATAATAAGAAAATATTTGTTTCTTAATACATATGCATATGGAAATTCTTATCATGATTCATTAACTAATGCCCAATTCTTTCTATTTATTATATTTATGAATATAGCCAGTATTTGATTGAAGTATTAAGTTATTGCTGAACAAAGATAAATCTTGATTATTTTCATTATAATATCATTATAAGGGATGAGATCAATTCGGAAGTGCTTTTTATTATTCTAAGCAGACAGAATTTTATTGGTCGAATTAAGGACTATCCAACCTCCAGTTTCTCTTTACATTGTATTTACCTAAAGTCTAAAGAGAACAATAATACTGAACTAGTCCTTACCTTACATTTCTTTGTGGCCATAGAGGAGCCGTATGAAACTTAGGTTTCATGTACGGTTTTGGAATAGCGATGGGAGCAGTGATGTTATCATCGACTATAATTATCTAACAGTTCAAGTACAGTTGATATAATTGAGGCACAGTCAAAATATGGTTTTTGGGGATGGAATCTGTGGCGTCAGCCCATAGGGTTTCTAGTTTTTCTAATGTCTTCTCTAGCAGAATGTGAAAGATTACCTTTTGATTTACCAGAAGCAGAGGAGGAATTAGTAGCAGGTTATCAAACCGAATATTCAGGTATAAAATACGGGTTCTTTTATCTTGCTTCTTACCTAAACCTATTAGTTTCTTCATTATTTGTAACAGTTCTTTACTTAGGTGGATGGAATTTCTCTATTCCGTACATATCTCTTACTGAACTTTTTGGAATAAATAAAATGTTTAGAGTCTTTGTAATAGCAATTAGTATCTTTATCACATTAGCTAAAGCTTATTTGTTTCTGTTCATTCCTATAACAACAAGATGGACTTTACCTAGGATGAGAATGGATCAATTATTAAATCTTGGATGGAAATTTCTTTTACCTATTTCTCTAGGTAATCTATTATTAACAACTTCTTTTCAACTTGTTTCACTATAAACTATAAACAAAAATAAGAAATTAAGAAAAAACAATAATGAATATTCTATATCCATAACTTATCTCAACCAAGAGAAAGAAACATGAATTTTATTCATGGATATATAAAATATGTTACCTATGATTACTGGGTTCATGAATTATGGCAAACAAACAATACGAGCCGCAAGGTACATTGGACAAAGTTTCATAATTACCTTATCCCATACAAATCGTTTACCTGTAACTATTCAATATCCTTATGAAAAATCAATCACATCAGAGCGTTTTCGTGGTCGAATCCATTTTGAATTTGATAAATGTATTGCTTGTGAAGTATGTGTTCGCGTATGTCCAATAGACCTTCCCATTGTTGATTGGAAATTTGAAAAAGATATTAAGAAAAAACAATTGCTTCATTATAGTATTGATTTTGGTGTCTGTATATTTTGCGGTAATTGTGTTGAGTATTGTCCAACAAACTGTTTATCGATGACTGAAGAATATGAGCTTTCCACTTATGATCGTCACGAATTGAATTATAATCAAATTTCTTTAGGTCGGTTACCAATGTCAATAATTGGAGATTACACAATTCAAACAGTTATGGATTCAACAAATCAAATGAAAAAATAAAAACCCCTTGCTTGGTTCAAGAACGATTACCAATTACTAATATTTTGTTTGAAATAAAGTTAAAGTAAGATTAACTAAATAACTTTATTTTATCTATCTAATGATACTAATGATATTCATTTTTTTTCATTCAATTAGGAAGGTATCCTATAAAAAAATAGTTCCTTTCCTGGACCTTAGTAAGGTCATGAAATATTTCGACTTATTTATTTATTTTTTATTTCATAATGGATTTACCTGGACCAATACATGATATTCTTGTAGTATTTCTGGGATCAGTTCTTATATTAGGAGGTCTGGGAGTAGTATTACTTAACAATCCCATTGATTCTGCCTTTTCATTGGGATTGGTTCTTGTTTGTATATCCTTATTCTATATCTCATTAAATTCCTATTTTGTAGCTGCCGCGCAATTCCTTATTTATGTGGGAGCCATAAATGTATTAATCATATTTGCTGTGATGTTCATGAACGGTTCAGAATATTCCAATGATTCCTATTTGTGGACCATTGGAGATAGGATCACTTCACTGGTTTGTACAAGTATTTTTTTTTCATTAATGACTACTATCCCAGATACGTCATGGTCCGGAATTTTTCGGACTACAAGATCAAATCAGATTCTAGAACAGGACTTAATAAGTAACGTTCAACGAATTGGGATTCATTTATCCACAGATTTTTATCTTCCTTTTGAACTCATTTCTATAATTCTTTTAGTTTCTTTGATAGGTGCAATTACTATGGCTCGTCAATAATCTAATTAAATAATCTAATATAATAAGAAATAAGAACTTCTTTTTTGAAAATTAAAGAATGAAAATGGATTTTATCTATTTTATTTAAATCTATTTTGAATATCTTTGTAATACTTCTATTCTAGTCAACTGAAAATGAATCGAGATAGATGAGGAATTTATCAATGATGTTAGAACATGGACTTTTTCTAAGTGTTTATTTATTTTCTATCGGTATCTATGGACTGATCACAAGCCAAAGCATGGTTAGAGCACTTATGTGTCTTGAGCTTATACTGAATTCGGTGAATATAAATCTCGTCACATTTTCCGATATATTTGATAGTCGACAATTAAAAGGAGAAATTTTTTCAATCTTTGTTATAGCCATTGCGGCTGCTGAAGCAGCTATTGGACTAGCTATTGTTTCATCGATCCATCGTAACAGAAAATCAATTCGTATCAATCAATCGAATTTGCTGAAGAATTAGTCATAATTCTTCTATTTTCATATAGAAATATAGAAATCAAAACATAAGACTTTTAGAAAGAAAATATTCTAAATAGACTAAATAGACTAAATAGAATCTAATAGAATTCAAATTCAATAGAATATAATATTCTATTATTATTATTTTCTTATTTATTTTCTTTATTCTCTCTTTTTTTTCATATAGATTTATGATTTAGAGTTACTAACCTATTCTATCACTAACCTAATAACAAACGTATTCATCTCATATATAATATATCATCATATCCTTAATTCTATTTCTATATACTAGAAATACTAGAATATTTTGAGATTCTATATATATATACATATAGAATATAGAAATAGAATATAGAAAGATAGTAAAAATAGAAAGATAGTAAAATTCACATGAATTGAATTCGTAAACTCATATTCCATGATTATGGAAATTGAAATCAAAGTATCTTGGCCCTTTTTCAAAAACAGATTAAAAAATCTATTGATCCTTAAAATATTGATAAATCATTGATTCGTCTGGTGTTTAAAATAGAAAATATATGATTTATTTCATTTTATTATTTTACCAGATTGAAAATCTTTTGTGTTCAAAACTGGAATTTATAGACCCAATGTCACATTCAGTAAAGATTTATGATACATGTATAGGATGTACCCAATGTGTCCGAGCTTGCCCCACGGATGTATTGGAAATGATACCTTGGGACGGATGTAAAGCTAAGCAAATTGCTTCTGCGCCAAGAACCGAAGATTGTGTAGGTTGTAAAAGATGTGAATCTGCTTGTCCAACGGATTTTTTAAGTGTCCGTGTTTATTTATGGCATGAAACAACTCGCAGCATGGGTCTTTCTTATTGATATGTGACAAAAAACTCCACTTGAATCGTTTGATTCCTCTTTACCGACAAAACCCCGTACTCGAGAAAAGAAAATATATTATTCTTCTCCCGAGCGCGGGGTTTTCTAGTCTAATTTTATCTTGTCTTTATCACGAGTTATTTTCCTTGGTTAACAATACTTCTTGTTTTGCCCATATTTGCGGGTTCTTCAATTGTCTTTTTCCCTCATAGGGGAAATAAGGTGTATAGGTGGTATACTCTATGTATATGTATCTTAGAGCTCCTTCTTATGACCTATGTATTTTGTTATCATTTCCAATTGGACGATCCGTTAATCCAATTGAAGGAGGATTCTAAATGGATCAATCTTTTTGATTTTCACTGGAGACTGGGAATCGATGGACTTTCCATAGGACCCGTCTTACTGACAGGATTTATCACTACTTTAGCTACTTTAGCAGCTTGGCCAATTACTCGAAATCCGCGATTTTTCTATTTCTTGATGTTAGCAATGTATAGTGGCCAAATAGGATCATTTTCTTCTCGAGACCTTTTACTTTTTTTCATCATGTGGGAATTAGAATTAATTCCTGTTTATTTACTTTTATCCATGTGGGGAGGAAAAAAACGCCTGTACTCGGCTACAAAGTTTATTTTGTGCACTGCCGGAGGTTCCATTTTTCTCTTAATAGGAGTTCTAGGTATGGGTTTATATGGTTCCAATGAACCAACGTTAGATTTAGAAAAATTAGCTAATCAATCGTATCCTACAGCATTGGAAATAATACTCTATTTTGGTTTTCTTATTGCTTATGCTGTCAAATCGCCGATGATACCCCTACATACATGGTTACCAGATACCCACGGGGAAGCACATTACAGTACATGTATGCTTTTAGCTGGAATCTTATTAAAGATGGGAGCATATGGATTGATTCGGATCAATATGGAATTATTAGCTCACGCCCATTCTAGATTATCTCCCTGGTTGGTTATAGTAGGAATAATACAAATCATTTATGCAGCTTCAACCTCTCTCGGTCAACGCAATTTAAAAAAACGTATTGCCTATTCTTCCGTATCTCACATGGGTTTCATAATTATAGGAATTGGTTCTATAACTGGCATGGGACTTAATGGAGCCATCTTACAAATACTCTCTCATGGATTGATTGGTGCTGCACTCTTTTTCTTAGCAGGAACAAGTTGTGATAGAATACGTTTTGTTTATCTCGAAGAGATGGGGGGGCTATCTATCCCAATGCCAAAAATATTTACCATGTTTAGTAGTTTCTCGATGGCTTCTCTTGCATTGCCAGGAATGAGTGGTTTTGTTGCAGAATTCTTAATCTTTTTTGGAATAATTACCAGCCAAAAATATCTTTTCATGTCAAAAATGTTAATTACTTTTGTAATGGCAATTGGAATGATATTAACTCCTATTTTTTTATTATCTATGTTACGTCAGATTTTTTATGGATACAAGCTATTCAATATTCCAAACTCGAATCTTTTTGATTCTGGACCACGAGAACTATTTGTTTCAATCTGTATCTTTCTACCTGTAATAGGAATTGGTATTTATCCTGATTTTGTTCTCCCGTTATCGGTTGACAAGGTACAAGTTCTATTATCTAATTATTTTTATAGATACTAATTCTTTTTTTATATTCAATAATAAATTCAATAAATTTCATTAATTGGAAAGAAAGTCTTAGAATTCTTTGACTTTCCTATTTTCACATATTCTCGCGATTCTTCGTTGTACAATGAAAAAAAAAGGGTAAGGGTAATTTATAATTGTAATGAGATACATCTAAAGTTTTTGAGAACCGTTTCAATAGAGTAATTATTCAAATGGTTCTCAAAAACTACTCGCACAAGATTTAATTGTGTATCAGACGATTTTTTTATGTATTCTTTATGTAGTTTATTTTATTCAATTAGATATTAATTGGAATGAACCATAACTATGGAACCCGATTCCTAATAGATTGATCCCAAAATAGCATATCCAAATTAGGATAAATCCTATAGAAGCTACAAATGCCGAATTCGTGCCTTGATCTTGCAATCTTGAATTTTTTCTAGTATGTAAATAAATTGCAAATATGGTCCAAGTAATAAATGCCCAAGTTTCCTTAGGGTCCCAATTCCAATACGAACCCCATGCTTCATTAGCCCATACTGCTCCAGAAAGAATACCTATGGTTAAAAAGGTAAACCCTAAACTAATGACACGATAACTCCAATAATCCAAACGCTGAATTAATTGATATTTGTAAAAATTTTGAAATGAGAGGAAATAAGTCTTTTTAAATACACTTCCTTTTTCGTTCAAATATTCCATATCACCAAAGAAAAACGACTTCCTTAAACTTAAAAAATTCTTGTTTTTCAAAAAAAAGATTATTTTTTTTTGAAATGCAATTACTATAAAAGCAACTGATAATAAGGATCCGCATAAAAGAGCTGCATAGCTAAATAGCATCATACTGACATGCATCATTAACCACTGAGATTGTAGAGCAGGTACTAATATTGCGGGTTGATGCATTTCAGTTGAAAGACCTGACGTGGCGAAACCTTGGGTAAAAAAGGCACTTGGTGCAGTTATTGCGCTTAAATCATTTTTATGATTCCCAAGATACGGAATCATATGAATAATAGATAAACTCCACGAAAGGAAGATTAATGATTCGTATAAATTACTTAAAGGAAAATGTCCCGAAGAAATCCAACGAATAACTAAAAACCCTGTTATAGAGAAAAAAGTAGCTATCATCCCTTTTTCTGACGAATTACGTAATCCTTCGATTTCGTATACTAATAAGTTCATCAAATGAATTATAATCACAATTGAGATGATCGAAAAGGAAATATGAGTTAATATATGTTCTAAGGTCGCAAATATCATAAATAAGAGTCCCTTTTAAATAATTGAAATTGGGAAGGGGAAGGGGATTAAATAGAATCTAAAATATTAGGTTTTAGATTCTATTAGATCTATTGTGTCTATATTATTCATATTATGAATTTAGGAATATGAATTCTTATTTATGCCGCCACTCGGACTCGAACCGAGATGCTCTAGCACTGCTTCCTAAGAGCAGCGTGTCTACCAATTTCACCATGGCGGCGGCTTATCTTAAATAATAATAGAAAATTCATGTTGAATTGTCGATATTTAATGATATTCAATAGAGTTTAGGAAATAATGAAGAAAGATGCATTTCCATTCTTCATATAGAAATGTTCAATATCAATAAGACTTAATTAGTATCTTCATCTTCGTAAGTTCAGTTTTAATAATCAACTTTTTCGTACTAGAAACCCAGCTCTTGTTTATCCAGAACAGTAAGAACTCAAAAGTTTTGTTCTCAGTTGAGATATAAAATTCATAATTTTCTTTCTAACTATTTTGAGACCCAACACCTTAGTCTAAAGTATAATGAAATATTCAGATTCTTCCTTGTCTATCGTAATTGTGCTTTTCAAAATAGAAAAGCACAATTCATAGGAAATAAAAAATCATCTCACGAATTCAATATCAATAAATAGAATAAGAATAGAGAATAATAAATTAATAATAGAAAAAATAAAAAAAAAAAGATGATAAAAAAAATAAAATACACAATAAAGATTCTTATCTTTCATATTACCTAGCTCTAACTAATAAGGAGAAGTGAAATACAAATACAATACATTAGTAAAATTGAATCCTTTGTCTTCCAATTTCAAAATGGAGATTTGGAAGTTATTTAAAACATGTCAATTAAGATTTTTCCAAGACTTTTTTTTGTCGCACAAAAAAACTTTTTGACTGTCCGGTGGAAATAGATTTAGCTAAAGAAAAAGCTTTTACTGCCTCTAAAGATCCTTTTTTTTTCCAAAGATTTCTACGAATATGCTTTTTTGACATAGAAGTACGTTTTTTTGGAACTGCCATTTAAAAGGTAGGTGACTCCTTTTTATCGTTGTATGTGAAAGACATATATTGTTCAAAAGAAATTACTTTTTATTAGTTATTATCTATACTTAATACTTAATTCCATTAATTTCAAAATCTCCTCAATAATATCATAACATACAAATAGAAAAATAAAAAAAATAAGAAAATAAAAATATTCTAAAATGATTCTATTTTCATAAACAAATATATTTCGATTTTATATCTTCATTCTGATATTTGCATAATGTAATAATTACATACGTATTTTCTATTATTATTAGAAAGTATTCTAAAGGAATATATACAAAAAGAATATACAAAAAAAGTAATTTAATTTTAAATATTAGAGTCATATATATAATATTGCAAATATTCATATTTAATATTAAGAATAGTAATAGAAAATATTGATCTAAATAGTAAAATAAAATAGTTAAAAAGTAATAAATAAAAAGTAATAAAGTAAATAGTATAATAGTATATAATAATAATATAAATAAGAAAAATATAAATAGATTAAATCTATCTTAAATATAGATATATAATATCTATATTTATATATTTAAATATATCTTTAAATTACAACATAATTTTCTAATTTTACATAATTAGAACATAATTAGAATATAATGTAAAGGGAAAATACAATTATTCAAAATCTCATATGATGTCATATTATTTCAAAAATATCTTTCTTTTCTAGAGTTTTAAATTCATTAATAACTAAGTAATAAACTTGACCAATTATTTGATCATATTATTGGATATTTGACCAACCAATTGCAACTTTTATTTCAATTTTTTAATAAAATAAAAGTCATAATTCCAATATTTGTATTTTTGTATTTGATCTTTTTCATATTTTTTCTTATTGTCTTGTTCTTTTCGAAAAGAGATCAAAATTGGTGAATCGGAAACAATTATAAGAAAAAGAACAATTTGTTTTCTTATGGAATATACATATAAATATGCATGGACAATACCCCTTTTTCCACTCCCAGTTACTATGTCAATAGGATTTGGACTTCTACTTATTCCGACAGCAACAAAAGATCTTCGTCGTATGTGGTCTTTCCTAAGTGTTTTACTACTAAGTATAGCTATGTGGTTTTCGATCAATATGTCTATTCAGCAAATAAATGGAAGTTTAACCTATCAATATCTATGGTCTTGGACCATAAATAATGATTTTTTATTAGAGTTCGGACACTTGATCGATCCACTTACTTCTATTATGTCAATACTAATTACTACTGTTGGAATCATGGTTTTTATTTATAGTGACAATTATATGTCTCACGACCGAGGATATTTGAGGTTTTTTGCTTATATGAGTTTTTCCAATGCTTCAATGTTGGGATTAGTTACTAGTTCCAATTTGATACAAATTTATATTTTTTGGGAACTAGTGGGAATGTGTTCGTATTTATTGATAGGTTTTTGGTTCACACGACCCGTTGCAGCAAGTGCTTGTCAAAAAGCTTTTGTAACTAATCGTATAGGAGATTTTGGTTTATTATTAGGAACCTTAGGATTTTATTGGATAACTGGTAGTTTTGAATTTCGGGATTTGTTCCAAATAGTGAATACTTTGATCCATAATAATGGGGTCAATTCTTTATTTGCTACTTTATGTGCCTTTTTATTATTTGTCGGTGCAATTGCTAAATCCGCACAATTTCCCCTTCACGTATGGTTACCCGATGCCATGGAAGGCCCCACTCCTATTTCGGCTCTTATACACGCTGCTACTATGGTAGCAGCAGGAATATTTCTTGTAGCTCGGCTTCTTCCTCTTTTCATAGTTATACCTTACATAATGAATCTCATTTGTTTAGTAGGTATAATAACAGTACTTTTAGGAGCTACTTTAGCTCTTGCCCAAAGGGACATTAAAAAAAGTTTAGCTTATTCTACAATGTCTCAATTGGGTTATATTATGTTAGCTCTAGGTATAGGTTCTTATCGAGCTGCTTTATTTCATTTGATCACCCATGCCTATTCTAAAGCTTTATTGTTTTTGGGATCCGGATCCATTATTCATTCAATGGAACCTATTGTTGGATATTCACCAGAGAAAAGTCAGAATATGGTTCTTATGGGAGGTTTAACAAAATATGTTCCAATTACAAAAACTACTTTTTTTTTAGGTACACTTTCTCTTTGTGGTATTCCGCCTCTTGCTTGTTTTTGGTCCAAAGATGAAATTCTTCACGATAGTTGGTTGTACTCACCAATTTTCGCACTAATAGCTTGGTTCACAACAGGATTAACCGCATTTTATATGTTTAGGATGTACTTACTTACCTTTGATGGGTATTTGCGCATTCATTTTCAAGATTATAGTAGTATTAGTAGTACAAAAAATAGCTCGTTTTATTCAATATCTCTATGGGGAAAAGGGACACTTAAGAAAGTCAATAGGGATTCCTTATTTTCAAAAAGGAATAAGAATAAGATTTGTTTTTTTTCAAAAGATATATCTAAAATTGACAAGAATGTAAGAAGTAAGATACGAGACTTTAGTACTTACTTTATAAATAGGTACACTTATATGTATCCTCACGAATCGAGCAATACTATGTTATTTCCTCTCCTTGTATTAGTACTATTAACTTTGTTCATTGGATCCATAGGAATTTCTTTTAACGGAGGAGTAATAGATTTGGATCTATTATCAAAATGGTTAACTCCATCGACAACCCTTTTTCATCAGAAATTGAATTCTTCTGAGGATTGGTATGGATTTTTGTCAAATGCTTTTTTTTCAGTAAGTATAGCTCTTTTCGGACTATTGATAGCATCTATTTTTTATGGATCTATTTATTCATCTTTAAGAAATTTGGGCTTAATTAATTTATTTTTCAAAATAGGTCCTAAAAGAATTATTCTGGACAAAATAAAAGGTGTGATATACAATTGGTCATATAATCGTGGTTATATAGATATTTTTTATACTGGTATTTTCACCATGAGTATAAGAGGGTTAGCCGAGCTAACTCAGTTTTTTGATAAATATATAATTGATGGAATTCTAAATGGGATTGGTGTTGCAAGTTTCTTTATGGGTGAAGGGATAAAATATATGGGAGGTGGGCGAATATCATCTTATTTATTCTTGTATTTTTTTTCTTTTTCAATCTTTTTATTCATTCTTTTCTTTTTCTCTTCTTTCAGTCTTCCCAATTCCCAATTCTCTTGATGGGTCTCCAGATCCTCCTTTTCTTCCGAACAAAGGAAAGGGTTTTCTTCGGTGGATCCCTCTTGTTCCTGTTGAGTCTCCTTCATTTCGTAAGTTGTTTCTACATCGCTTTCTTCCTTTCTTTCTCCCCCTTCTTCCGTTTCTGAGGTTTCTTTCTCTTTCAGTTTCTTAGTGACAATAGGCGACGGCATTCTGCCTAAATAGTAAACACAGGTGATAAATAAGAGAATACTAAAGATTCGAGCCATAGAATTTCTCAATTCTGACACAAGATACTTATTAGATCGAATAGAATTATTTTGCCGTATCCAGAATAATACCAATCCAACCCATTTCATGAATAAAATGTGACCAATTAACCAACCAACAAAACTACTTGTTAAAAATAAAATCTTGTTGTTGCATCGAAACATATAAATGTTGACTAATCTGGCTAACGTGGAACTTGGTAAAATGAAATGGTTGAATAATTGAAAGATTAGATTATTCAGGAATACACATTGAATGCTGAGATTACGCATTGAATTTCTGGTAGTAGATCCATAATCAAAAAAGTTTTTATGATTGTTCCAGAAGAAATGAAACAAAAGATACGGTAGAACTAGGACAGTTATTGTATGAGGTCTACCCAATGCTAGATGCAGAGGCGCATAATAGATCGATATGAACATCATGAGCTGTCCCGCAATAAAACCAG